CTTTATCAAAGCGACGGACTTCTAAATTCTCATAGGGCCCCCCCGGAATTCCTTCCAGAGCCTGTTGAATAATTTTTATGGATTCCGCCATTTCACTGATTCGTACTAAATAACGAGCTAATGAGTCTCCTTCTTTTTGCCATTGGACTTCCCAATCGAATTCATCGTAACACTCATAATGATCAACTTTACGAAGATCCCATTGCATTCCGGAAGCTCGTAGCATTGGTCCTGATAAACCCCAATTTATTGCTTCCTCTCCACCAATAATGCCCACTCCTTCAACTCGTTCCAAAAAAATGGGATTCCGCGTAATAAGCTTTTGATATTCAACAACTCCTGTTAAAGAATAATCGCAGAAATCCAAACATTTATCTATCCAGCCATGAGGTAGATCAGCAGCTACTCCCCCGATACGGAAATAATTATGCATCATTCGCATACCTGTGGCAGCTTCGAATAGATCATATAGCAATTCCCTCTCTCTGAAAATATAGAAGAAAGGAGTCTGTGCACCGATATCCGCCATAAAAGGCCCAAGCCATAACAAATGAGAAGCTATACGACTCAACTCCAGCATAATGACTCTGATATAGCTGGCTCTTTTAGGTACTTGAATATTTCCCAATTGTTCTGGTGCATTTACCGTTATTGCCTCTGTGAACATAGTAGCTAAATAATCCCAACGTGTTACGTAAGGTAGATACTGTATAATTGTTCGGTTTTCCGCAATTTTTTCCATCCCTCTGTGTAAATAACCCAATACGGGTTCACAATCAATAACATCTTCACCATCTAGAGTAACGATGAGTCGAAGAACACCATGCATTGATGGGTGGTGAGGACCCATATTGACTATCATGAAGTCTTTTCTTATATCCGGTACAGTCATATGTTTTCTTCCCCGATTCATTATTTCATGAATTGCTGAAAACGAAACGAGGTTCATCAAAATTCAAGATCTAATAAAGCAAATAATTCAAACGAATTTTCAAATTAACGAGTTTTTGGTTCCCGAATATCCAACTGACCAATTAATTCTTTATAACGTACTCTATTTTTCTTTGACAAATAAGCCAGTATACGTTGACGTTTTCCCAGAATTTTCCGCAGACCTCTCTGAGATAAATAGTCTTTTCTGTGCAATTCCAAATGTGAAGTAAGTCTCCGTATCTTATTGGTGAAACTGAATACTTGAAATTCAACAGACCCTTTGTTTTTTTCTTTTTCTTCTTGCGGAATAACTGAGATGAATGAATTTTTTACCATAAAAAGAATTCTTCTCTCTCTCTTTTTTTCTTTCTTTTCCACAGATATGGATTTTACCGATCAGGAATAATAATAATGCCAGTCATTTAGATCTGGTACACACAATAAAAGAATATGGATTTATTCATAGACTACTTTCTATCGAATCCAATTGAAAATTGGATTCGATAGAAGGAGATGGTACATTTCTACACCCACAAAAGGGAATGATTGGGACTTAAGAAAATTCTGCCGATTCATTCCTAGATCCAATTGATATGATACATCATTGAATCAGTATCATGTATCAGAATCTAATGTAACACAACGTGTGTGTACATTTGTATACCTTTATATACCGGATATGACACGTGATATAGATATATAGGAAATCCACCATCAACTAAATTCTGACTCGTGGATACATATGTATCCTTGACATACTGAAACGACTGCCATTATTGGTATCAAACCAGTAGCGATTCATACAAGCTAAATCTTCTAATCGATAATTGGGCCAAAGAAACAATTTGAATTGGATAAATTTATTTATATCTGTATCAAAATGCTTGTCCTCATCCAAAAATTGCACACAGTTCCTTACGTTGTTGCCATTGAAAAATACTGAATTTCTATTCACAACATTCTCATTCTCGGAATTCAAACAAATTATAATTCTCAATTCTCTACGACGTCTAGGAGATGGAATATTTTCAGGAACAAGCAAAGCATAATGATTTTCATCTCCATTCACAAGTGCCTTTCCATGTTGTGCAATGGATCTATCGAAATAATCTTCATCAACATATTTTTTTTCTCGGCATATTCGATTAGTTTGGTACTTATTCTTATGGACCAATGAAATACTTATGGTTTGATACATAATCCATTGTCCATCCCATTTTATAGACAGACGAACCGGTTCGATAATCAATATTCCCCCTTTTATCAATTCTGTAAGAGTTAGATCCTTCTGAATCAGCATTACATCCAGGCGCATTTCTCCTCTTTGAATAGAGGATATAGCAATTTCCCTTGGATTTATCAGCCTAAGCAGGAGACAATATACCTTGATATTATTGATCATTCTTTGATTCAAAGGATCATCCCATCTCAATTGAAAAAGCAAATACCTTTTCAGGAAGAAATCTAGTTCCGCTTCCTTATTGCTCTTGGATTGTCTTTTCTTTCTACGTTTTTTAATGTCTGATTCCGCGGAATCTTTTTCAAGATCTTTTTGTCGGTTTCGTGGATCTGATCCAAGATTCCCTTGACCCAGCTGTTCTTTTTCTTCTTGATTTCGATTCTCTAATTCAAGATATTCTTTTTGATTAGATGATAGACGAAGATCCTTTTTTTGATTTCTGTTGATGTTTTTATTTTCACTAATGTTTTCATTTCCATTCAAATTGAAAATAAGTAATTTGATTGGTATGATCCACGGTTTAATCTTATATGCATCATAAAGTAGTACAAATTCTGAGAAGAACCAGGGTTCTAGATTCGATATGGGACGATGTAGCATTTCTTCATTCATTCCCATCCAATCAAAAAAAAACCTTTTTTTTTGATTGGATGGGTTGATTTCTTGATGAATCGTGAGATAAAAAAGATCTTTCTTATCAATTATTTGATAATCATTAGTCTCAGTCTTAGTATTTTTATTAATGTTGGTTCCAGTATCTATATCGGTCCAAATCTCAATATCGATATTCTTTCTAAGAAAAAAATTGAGAATTCTCCACTCCAAATATTTTCTATCCGGATTTTTCCCCGTATCAATAATAGACCCTTCCTCTAGATAATCATTAATAGCTATACCCCCGGGTACATAAAATGATTCGGGTTTAGGCATGTTGTAATTATATGGAATCTCTCGGTCTCCATTTACTTGGAATGGCGATCCATAAATATATGAGTCCTTCCTGTCTTCATAATGAATATATTTATGTGATAAAAGATCATATCTGTAGTGTTTTTTAAATTTTTCTTTTTGACTCGGTAATGAGTTCACTACATAATTATTTTGTTTCTCGTAATGAATTAATTGGTCTTTTTCTTTTTCATATGAATCTTTTTTTGAGTCTTTATTTTGAATCATACGACGTTGATTGACTCTATTTCGCCATTTTTGCGGTACTAATTTAGACCATCTAGTCTGAGATAAATTGTATTGATAATGACCCCTTAACCAATTTTTCCATTCATTCATTCCAGAATTCGGAAGTTTCTTAGACCTTGATTTGGCATCCAATATTCCTCGTGTCCCAAAATGGTTCTTTATTCTATCCTTAAGAAAAAGATATGCTCCGCGATATTGAAGTACAGATCTCAAGTAATACTTATTAAGAATTTTGATTTGTGATAAATTGTAAAATACATATGCTTGGGACAAGGAAGATAAGTCACAATAAATCGGCGATTTCTTATTACTAATATTAGAAAGATACTTTTTTATAGTCGAAATAAAGTGAATTGCATTTTGATTTGTTTCATCAATTCCTTCTTTATTTCTTTCATCATTGTAAATGCCTTTGTCGATAATTTTTTTTGTTGATTCAAATTCAAGGAAAAGTTGTGCATTTGTTCTGGGAATATTAATGTTACATAGAAAGATATCCATATAGATTCTTTCAATGAAAGATTTCATAAAATAGTGCCATTTACGTATTAATCGGGCGCCTCCTCTTTTTGATATCTGCCAAATATGTTTCTGTGATTCCGATCTTTTATCATCACAACCTGTCTCGTTAGGACTAATCTTTCTATTTGGAGTTAGAAATATTTTTCTCTTGTCTTTTGTAATCCTTTCTATTTTATTTCGGATTGTGGTTGTCCTATCAGCCAGATCCTTCATTTTTTTTTCTGTCAGTGAATAATTTGTCCAATCCACAGATCTAATTCGAATGATCGATTCATGGTTAATCTTATTACTAATTATAGAATCTTTTCTATTTTCATTCGGTTCATATACTTTCCTCAATCCAAATAAGAAAATTGGATTTACTTTTGCAAACTCTTTTATTATTCTTTTTATAAATAGAACTGTTTTGAGAATCCATCTTGTTTTTTCTTTTAAGACCCTTAGAAACCATTTTTTTCTTTCTCCTAAAGCTCTTAGAACTAGAAAACATTTCTTTTTCACTTTTCTAATTTTTTTTTCGAGTTCTTTCCAAATGGGGTCAAAAAAGGAAGGTCGTTTTCGGGGAGAACCAAAAGGTAGTTCAGTTTCCATCCCCCAGACTGTTAAAAAACCAAAATTTTCTTTTTTTCCTTTCTTTTTCATTCGATCTCTATGATCGAATCGTAGCTTAGATCTGTGCCAAGGTTTCAGACAGAAAGGAAATAGGATCTTTATTTGAATACCGTCTGTTAGCCAGTCTTTCGGAAATTCTGTTTCTGATAATTGAACACCATTATAGGTGCATTTAACATGCATTTCTCTATTCCACTCCTTCCAATCCTCGTACCACTCGGGGAATTGAAATAATAACATACGGCCGAGATTTTTAGCTATTATCAATGAAGGCAATACGATGTATTTTCTAAGAATCGATTGTGTTACTAACATAGAACCTCTTATTGCTTGAGCAAATATAATAGTATCCCAATTTTCTGCTATTGCTATCCGTTCATTCTCTTCCTTTTTCTCCTCCTTTGTTTTTTCCTTTTCTTTTGCCTCTTTTTCCTCAGAATCCGAAGTTTTTAATTCCGAACCTTTCCCCACCCAATTCCTAAAAATTAGGTTCATC